TCAGACTTTGGTGAATCATTTTTTTTTTCATCTCCTACTGATTCAGAGGTACGGTCTCTTGGATCCATTGTATAGTTTAATGGTAAAGTTTGATTACCATTAACCCCCAGAAAAGTTAATGAGTTTTTCGGTTTGATTCATATCCTATTCATCTTCTAAAGGTGTCCCTCGGCTGATTAATATTTTATATTAAGTTAAGGTGGCCTTAGGCCTTATTCCCTATTGTATTTGTATTGTGTAGTGCTTTTTGATTTCCTAAAGGTGGCCGGCCCTCGGCAACTATGATTTCTAGTTTATTTATGAATAAAGGTGGCCATAGGCCCCTATGGTCCATTGGTGCCCCTATGGTCCAGTGGTTACGACCTCTCTCTTTCACGGAGAAAACGAGGGTTCAAGTCCCTCTAGGGGTATACCAAGACCATAGGCGTAGGATTTTATCAAAAGTGAAATGGATTTGTCAACTCCTCAGTCTATCCGTGGCAGTTTCATTTGATATATTTTATCAAAAGTGAAATGGATTTGTCCGCCTGGGAGACGAAAGAAAGTTGATTATGGAACGTCTAATTAGGCGTTGGGTCGATGCCCGAGTGGTTAATGGGGACGGACTGTAAATTCGTTGACAATATGTCTACGCTGGTTCAAATCCAGCTCGGCCCAATAATTCGCCAATCTACTATCAGATGGTAGAACCCTCTTGTTCTTAAGAAATACCTGATAAGAGAGAAGAAAAAATAATCCAAATTTTCTGCTAGATCTCTTCTTATTTCCCTGGGATTGTAGTTCAATAGGCAAGAGCACCGCCCTGTCAAGGCGGACGTTGCGGGTTCGAGCCCCGTCAGTCCCGACGGATCCAATAAGTACATCAATTAACCTCTCCATTTTATGTGAAATGAAAGAAGGGACAGAGAGCATAATTTAATTCCGAAGGGGCTTCCCCTCTTTTTTTCAGGATTCTGTCGAAGAAAGAACAAACCCTAAACTAAAATGAAAATAACTAAAATAGTGAAGTTGATAGAATATTCCATCTTTTCTCCCGCGACTCATCTTTCTCATACTTCTTTGTCTTCCAAAGAAAAAGGGAGCATTCAAATTTACAACCTAATTCCTCTCTTTTTCCACTTCGCTTGTATTGTTTGTTGGGGTTTTGTAGTTAATGGAAACGGACGAGGATACTTCATTTGATGGTTCTACACGGAAGACCTAAGGTAAGTTATAGAAAAGAAAGAACAGAAAAGAAGGATAAATAAAGGAATTTTTGATTGGTCCGGGAATCCAATCTTGGATTCGGTATGGATAAAAGATCTTCGTATGTTATACTATTCAATTCTCGACGACGAATTAATTTAATAGCTCAGATATTGTTATTCATGATATTGATCCGATTCAAGATCATCGATAGGTAATGCATTCATTGAATTGACAGGTGAAAGATTTATCATCTCTATGGGATTAAATCCCGAGTTATTGTGAAATAAAAAAACGATGAGATTGAGATTATGGAAGTAAATATTCTTGCATTTATTGCTACTGCACTGTTCATTTTAGTTCCTACTGCTTTTCTACTTATCATTTACGTAAAAACAGTCAGTCAAAATAATTAATTACTTGAAATGAAACTTGACTTCTGAGTTCTTATCAATAGTTGAAGAAATCAAATCAAAAGGATTCTTTTTTTGCGTCTTAAATGAAATCAACGGACTATAACCGGCGGTATTCTATGAGATCCGAGAGTATGGTAAGAAAGAAATTTCTTTCTTACCATACTCTCTATTACTGTTATAGTAGTGTATAAAGTTGTGCTTTCTAATAAAGTTGGTATACTATATTAGCTTCTATCTACAATATATGTAGTGATTAATCCATATATGGAATTAACGTAGGACCCAATTCTGTTTCTGAAATAATTGTTTTACTGTTATAGAATACATTTCTCCACTAGAATCCAATGGAATTTCGAAATGAATATATTTTGAATTGAAATAATTTTCAAATCAAATAAAAAATGCGTTGTAGAACCATCTATAAAACAATTGATACCGTTTCATTCCTCAACTAAATTAGTAGTGCTTCTAAAGTCCACTTCTTCCCCATACTACGAGTGAAAGGGAAAATGTAAAGACTACCATTAAAGCAGCCCAAGCGAGACTTACTATATCCATGTCAATTATGTCCCTTATCTTTATGATAGAAATATTCCATTATTGTATTGCTCACTAATAATAGTAGAATCCATGGTCCAGAGTCAAAAAGGGATTCTGGCCCAACACTATTGATGAACCAATAAAAAAAATCCATTTTTAAAAAATTCCTATATGATTTCTAATCAGGAAAGACTAAACACAAGTAAAATACACAATGATGCTACAAAGGAATGTTACTAATGGAACATATAGTAAAAAAAAAGAGGGCCTATTCTTTGTTGCCCTTCAACTTCAAAGTAAAAATCGATAAATTGCTATCTATTACATACTTTTATTTCCTATTTGATCTAATCCGTACCCTTTCCCGATTGTCTCTCGGAGATAGTATAATATACTCTTGACGGGGGGTTTCAAAAAAAATAATAATTTTTTTCACTTTTTCTATAAAAAAGTAAATTATCCATCCAATCTCAATCTAATAGTGATTTAATGCCTGAAGACTCAGAGATTCTCGCGAGTCTCCAGTCTATAATATGTAGATTACATAAAGGACTTTCCACAAATAGTTAGCCGCCGGCTGGCTATGCCAATGAAATTCAAGACCCAATCAGTAGACATTACATTAGCAGTAGAAGGGAATCGGAAAGTCTTGCTTCGACCATTATAATATAATCTTTCTTTGAATTTTAGATTGAAAGATTTCCAATCTTTTACAAAATCCCCAGAACAGATGTTTAGAATCAACCAAGTATCAACAATCCCCTTATTCTGTTCTGCTGGGTAAATTTTGGGTGATTTATATCAGCAGATAAGAGATTTTGATTCGTTTGTTGATTAGGCGGCACCCGGATTTGAACTGGGGAAAAAGGATTTGCAGTCCCCCGCCTTACCACTCGGCCATGCCGCCAAAACGATACACAATAGGATAAAATTTTCTGGGTTGGATTACTAAACTTTAGTTTATTGTACTTGCATCCCTTTTTTTATTTTAATTTAATCCTTTTGCTAAATTTATAAAAATTCTAAAAGAAACCCCTTTCCCCTTTTGATTGTATTTGATCCACCCCTTCGAATGCCGAAAAACTTCCCCTCACTTTTCTATTGAAAAATCAAATGTATATTTTCATTCAAAAAAGCCAAAATTTATGACAAATGGGAACCCTTAACTATTCGTTGACTGAGAATTCCTGAATGATTCTTGGATTTGAATCTAAAATTGGGTTTGCCTAATGACATAAGAAACTACAAAACATACTTCATTGATTCTTTTGAATCAAAAATCCTTCTCAATTTCTATTATAACAAAAACGATAAGTATATGTAAACCCCACAATGGAAATTCTTACACAGATACCAAATTGGGTATCTTATTTAGAGTATGTTTCCTATACCTATAAATAAAGGGAATTCGTTGGAACAAAAAAAAAGGCCTGGCTGGGTATTGACCGGGCCAGGCCCAAAAGGCACTTCGAACAAAATAAAAACAAGAAGGTCTTCTTTATTTATCTTTCTATTTGGATCTTTCGAGCATCTAAATGGAATTCCTAATTATATAATAACGATAAAGAATGTGAAAGAAATACTTTCTTTAATCCTTACTTGATATGTAATGTAACATAGTAATTATCTTTTTCAATTGGGAGAGATGGCTGAGTGGACGAAAGCGGCGGATTGCTAATCCGTTGTACGAGTTATTCGTACCGAGGGTTCGAATCCCTCTCTTTCCGTTTCCGTTGATGACTTTCTATTTTTTTCTTTCAAATTTCGCAAACCCCTTTTGATTTTTTTCTTAGTTAAACGTATGGAATATAGAAAATAAAATCTTAAGAAAATTGGAAAATCAAGCAAGAAAAACGAAATTTTTATTTTATTCTTCACGTCCAGGATTACGTCCTGGATCATTGGATAGGAATCCAAAGATGAAGAGAGAAACAAAGAATATTACTACTGTGTAAACGAAAAGTTTGAGAGTAAGCATTACACAACCTCCAAGATCATTTTTTGAAAAAGAAAAACGAGAAAAGATAATAGATCTTCCATTTTTATATCACATATCCTATTTTGACACCAAGAAATGAATTCTAGAAATAGAAAAAAAATAGAAAAGAATGTTCAGAAATTCAAATGAAGTTGAAATTTGTAATAAGAGTTGATTACCACAAATCACTTTCATACCCACAATTAGATATTCTAAGGGACCCTAACCTAATAAGGTCTTTCGCCGGAAAAGGGATTAGAATCGGGAAATGGGGCGAGCGGAATTTCTCGCGGCTATCCAAGAATTTCAATGTTTGAATTGAAGGTTCATACTCCCAGACTTATTTGATCTTATCAATTGTTATAATTTTTTTCGAATAAATCATGAATTTTCTAGGATAGTATTCAAGATCTTATCGAAAACTTACAGCAGCTTGCCAAACAAAGGCTAAAAGAAAAAAGAACAGAGGTATGACTGGCATAACATCTACGATTGGATTCAAAAAAGCATAGGCTTCGGGCAATTTGGCGAAGAAAAGACTACTCGGATAAAGGGTAGAATTAAGACAGATCAAACTAAAGATATTAAGCATAACAGACATTTTGTTCGTCGAGATAATTGCATTTTGATTGAGTTATTGATATAAGGAAAAATGAAGAAAGTAAGGTAGACAAAAAAATCCTTCTTTTTCCGCTCAATCAAAAATCCTCCAATTCTCAAAGGAGAATAGAAGAAATCATACTTTCATACAATATCTTAATTGAATTATATGTAATGATCAATAAATTCAGTTGAATTCTAGATATACACATGTCAAAATCCTAGCACGAATCTATAATCTATAATATATTCTATAAAGAAGAATAAAGAAGAAAGATTTTCTCTAGTCTATAGATAGTTGGACTGGAATTGACGAACGCTTAATACCAATATTATTCTTTATTAGTATTAGTGTCGAATAAAAATAGAAATGGGGCGTAGCCAAGTGGTAAGGCAACGGGTTTTGGTCCCGCTATTCGGAGGTTCGAATCCTTCCGTCCCAGAGCATATTCATCGTATCCGAATACATCTTTTTTGTTCAACAAGGTTCTGTTTCAAGGTCTAATATTGGATAGAATAATATTCTTCTTTCTTTTTTCATTTTGAATGATTCTTTTCGGAATCATATCTCAGTTTTTCACAAACTGAACTAAATCGAGTTCAAATGACATGCAAATGTAACTGAATCCTTTTGTGATCCAGATAAAGATAAGATGGGACATAGATCACAGTTGCAGAAAGATTATTTAACCTCAGGTTAAACAAAATACGAAAATACATATAAAACGAGGAAGTGCTTAGCCTATAGGTATGTATTGTTATCCTATTTTCAGTGACAATAGTCTTTCTATTTTTGTGAAAAAGAATTTGCATCCCTAAAATATTCAAATTGAAATATTTAACAATGATATTTTTTTTTTATTGTTCGATCTATTTAGCTTATTTGCTTTAAATCATTGACAATTCTATTCGAAAAGAAACAGAAATTTTGATTTCTTATAATAATCAAATGGAGTCTTTACTGTAAAAAGTAAAACTTGACTCAAATAATGATGTCGAAGTAGGAAACTTTTTCAATTATCAAGATTTGTAATGATTCCTTATGGGTTGAATCTTTGGGAAGTTGGAAATGGGTCAGTCTATCTTATTGAGTCACTTGAACAGGCAGAGTCAAATAGAATTTATTTATTCGTGTTATTTCTGTTAGTTATGTTATTTCTATATTTTGATTTCTGGATAGTTCTGTTAGATATTTTTTTGAGATAGAGATTTATAGAAAAAAGTTGCGTTCATACAAAAAAAGCCCGGGTCTTGCTAAGATTTCTTCAGAAAAATCTTTATTATCTATGTAGCTAAGAAAAAAAAAAATAAACGACTATGTCTCTGTACCGACTGAACCAATGACTATTCATGATTCCATAATTGAATCAATTCCATACTGGTTCCAAATTAGAGGAATGTTATGGTAAAACTTCGTTTAAAACGATGTGGTAGAAAGCAACGTGCGACTTGAAGGACACGATCCGGTGTGGATTCTTATTCTTACATCCACCATTTTCTTTTATATAGAAATGAAGGTGCTCTTGGCTCGACGTCGTTTGTTCTATTCTATACTAGAACCCTTCTTTTTTTTTTGGGTTGTAATGTAAATAGTTCATGATGGAGCTCGAGTAGAAAGTATTTATTAATTTCTCAGGGGCAACGATCTAGGGTTAATGCCAATCAATAAATTGGAACAACTTCGTAAGTATATCTTCGATAGAGAAATCGAAAGAATCCGATTCGAGCAAATTTTCAATTCAAAAAAATTGTTGGAACCGCAAAAACTTTTTCGATCCACAGTGTATCGCGTACGAATCAACCGTCGGTATGATTCTTTGATAGAAAGAAATCACAAAAGGGGTATGTTGCTACCATTTTGAAAGGATTAAGAAACACCGAAGTAATGTCTAAACCCAATGATTTAAAAAAAAGATAAAGGATCCCAGAACAAGGAAACACCGCTTCAATTGTCTCACAGATCCGAATAAAGAATCCAAATATATTTTCAACGAGACAAAAAGGGGGGTTAAAGACCACTCAATAAAAAAATATCTTAATTTTCTTTAATATATTTGAGAATTATTGAACTTGAGTTATGAGTACAAATGATTTTTTAGTTTTCAGGAAGGAAGCTAAATAAAAATGACTATAAGTTAACTTATAGGCTAATTTCTTTTACGGATTCCTTTACTATTTATTATAATTTTATCCATAGACAAAACTTCGAATCATTTTTTCTCGAGCCGTACGAGGAGAAAACTTCCTATACGGTTCTAGGGGGGGGTTCTTTTTCATCTACATCTATCCCGATGAGCCGTCTATCGAATCGTTGCAATTGATGTTCGATCCCGAAGAGAAGGAAGAGATCTTCGGAAAGTGGGTTTTTATGATCCGATCAAGAATCAAACTTATTTAAACGTTCCCGCTATTCTATATTTCCTTGAAAAAGGCGCTCAGCCTACAGGAACTGTTCAGGATATTTTAAAAAAGGCAGAGGTTTTTAAGGAACTTTGCCCTAATCAAACGAAATTAAATTAAGGAAATAAAAACCAATTAAATAGAAATAAATATTAAATTAAGGAAATAAAAACTAAGGGTAGGATAGTGATTTCTATATCATTTTGGATATCTTTTCTATACTATGTTTTTTTATTTCCTTCTTTTCTTGCTCTATTAGTATCTATTTGCTTTTATAGAATCTTTTTCTAACGAAAACCTTATTTGATTGATCCTCACAAAATCGAAAATTCTGGCATTACCCGCAATCGGGTGGTTTTCATTCGAATTCTAATACCAAGT